CGTCTGAAACCTTGGCACAAATCTAAGCTACGAAGACCACGAAACAATTATAAGGATCCAATGAAAAAAAAAGAACAACAAAATGATTTTTGTTTTTTAACAGTTTGGGGAATGGAAACTGAACTTCCTTTTGGTTCTCCCAGAAAACAACTTTCATTTTTTGAACCTATTTTTAAAGAACTCAAAAAAAAACTTATAAAATTCAAAAAGAAGTGTTTTAGAATTCTAATAATTTTAAAAGAAAGAAAAAAATTATTTCTAAATGTCTCAAAAGAAAGAAGAAAATGGGTGATTACAAATATTCTATTTCTAAAAAAAATACTAAAAGAACTCTCAAAAATGAACCCAAGTCTACTAGTTGGATTAAGAGAAATAGAACTAGATGAATTGAGTGAAAACAAAAAAGAAAAAAATTTGATAATCGATAATGAAATAATTAATGAACCGTCCATTAACATTCAATCTACAAATTGGACAACTTTTTCATTAACAAAAAAAAAAATACAAGATCTAACTGATAGAACAAACACAATCTTAAATCAAATACAAAAAATTTCAAAAGACAACAAAAAAGAATTTATAAGACCACATATAAATATTTGTTTTAACAAAATGAGTTTTCATGATAAAAAAGTGAAATCAACAAAAAATATTTTGCGGCTATTAAAAAGAAGAAATGTTCGACTAATACGTAAATCAAATTATTTTATAAGATTTTTTATTGAAAGAATATATATAAATATCTTTTTATTTATCATTAATATTCCTAGAATAAATGCACAACTTTTTTTTTATTTTTTCGAATCAACAAAAAAAATTGTTAATAAATACAGCTCCTATAATAATTATATTGACAATAATGAAACAACTCAAGAAAAAATTGATAAAACAAATCAAAATAGAACGCAATTTATTTCGACTCTAAAAGAGTCACTTTCTAATATTAATAATAATAATTTACAAACTTTTTGTGACTTATCTTATTTGTCACAAGCATATGTCTTTTACAAATTATCACAAACTCCGGTTTTTAATTTTTTGAATTTATATAAGTTAAGATTAAGATCTGTCTTTCAATCTAATGGAGCATTTCTTTTTCTTAAGAATGAAATAAAAGATTATTTCCTTGGAACACAAAAAATATTTAATTTCAAATTGAGACATAATAACCCCCCCAATTCTGAAATAAATCAATGGAAAAATAGGTTAAGGGGTTATTATCAAAATACTTTATTTCAGTCTAGGTTAGGACCACAAAAAAGTATAAATATAGTAAATCAACACTCTATAGCTCAAACTAACCATTTAAATAAATGGGATTCATATGAAGAAAACCCATTAATTAACTCTGGAAAAAAAAATGTTAAAAAACAATATAGATATGATCTTTTATCATATAATTTTATTAATTATGAAGATAAGAAAAACTCATCTATTTATAGATTACCATTACAAATAAATCATAACCAAGAGATTTTTTATAATTACAACGAAGATAAACGAAAATTTTTTAATATGCTGGTAGGTATCCCTATCAATAATTATCTAGTACAAGATAATATTATAAATAGAAAGACCAATCCGGATAGAAAAAATTTTGATTGGATAATTCTCAATTTTTGTCTCAGAAAGAAAATGGATATTAGGACCTGGATCAATATGGATACTGACACCTACAGTAATAAATATATTAAGACTAAGGCTAATAATTATCAAATAATTGAGAAAATCGACAAAAAAGATCTTTTTTATCCTACGATTCATCAAAATCAAGAAATAAATCTATCCAATAAAAAAAAAAAACTTTTTGATTGGATGAGAATGAATGAAGAAATATTAAGTTGTCCCATATCGAATCTCGAACTTTGGTTTTTCCCAGAATTTTTGATACTTTATACTTCATATAAGATTAAACCATGGTACATACCAATCAAATTTCTCCTTTTAAATTTTCATGTAAATGAAAATGCCAGTGAAAATAAAAAAAAGACAGGAAAGAAAAAAAGAGATATTTTTCTATCAATATTTTCAAATTTAATATTTTCAAATGCAAAAAGATATCTTGAATTAGAAAAACAAAATCAAGGAAAAAAAGAATGCGCAATCAAAAAAGATTTTGAATCAAATCTCTCAAACCAAGAAAAAGATATTGAAGAAAATTATGCGATATCAAAGATGAAAAAAAATAAAAAACAATCCAGGACCAACATGGAAACGGAATTTGATTTCTTACTAAAAAGATATTTGCTTTTTCAATTGAGATGGGACGATTCTTTAAATAAAAAAATGATCGATAACATCAAAATATATTGTTCCCTGCTTAGACCGATAAATCTAAGAGAAATTACTATAGCCTCTATTCAAAGGGGAGAAATAAATCTGGATCTTATAATGATTCAGAAAAATTTCACTCTTACAGAATTGATTAAAAAGGGAATATTACTTATCGAACCAATTCGTCTGTCTATAAAAAATGAAGAACAATTTATTACGTATCAAACTATAGGTATCCCGTTGATTCATAAGAGTAAGCACACAATTACTCAAAGGTATCGCAAAAAAAACCATGTTGATACGAAGAATTCTGATGAATTTATTCCAAAACATCAAAAGATGACTGAAAATAGAAACAAAAATCATTATGATTTGTTTGTTCCTGAAAGTATTTTATCCCCTAGACGTCGTAAAGAATTGAGAATTCTAATTTGTTTCAATTCTAGAAATAGAAATGGTATGCCTAGCAATGCATTTTTTTGTAATGAAAATAAGGTAAGGAATCCTGTTTTGAATAAAAGTAAAATAAATCAAAATACACTAATTAAATTAAAGTTCTTTCTTTGGCCTAATTATCGATTAGAAGATTTCGCTTGTATGAATCGCTATTGGTTTGATACCAATAATGGCAGTCGGTTCAGTATGGTAAGGGTACATATGTATCCGTAATTCAAAAATGAACTGAACCATGTACTGAAAAAAAGTGAAATACGGATTTATTTTATTTACTGTACTGTATTGCGTATATGAAGACAAAGAGATGCACACATGTATTATTTTACATTCCATTATGATACATGAGAATAATTCAATGACATATCAATATCTAGAAATGATGCAAAAATCTTCTTAGTTTATTGTTAAATTTTAGGTATAATTTTTTATCTTTTGTGGGTGCAGACAACTATCTCTTTTTATTTATCTACTTGAATCCAATTTTCAAATTGGAATTATTAAGAAAATTAAGATTATTGTATTGTCTATGCCAAAAAAAAAAAATGAGTATAATTATTATTATTGATCAATAAAAATATCTAGCAATAAGGGCTGGTGGGGGAAAGATTTCATTTTATGGTAAAAAAGTCATTTATTTCGGTTATTTCACACGAAGAAAAAGAGGAAAACAAGGGGTCTGTTGCATTTCAAATAATAAACCTCACTAATAGAATACGCAAACTTTCTTCACATTTGGAATTGCACAGAAAAGACTATTCATCTCAGAGAGGCCTCCGTAAAATTTTGGGAAAACGCCAACGGATGCTGTCTTATTTGTCAAAGAAAAATACAATACGTTATAAAGAATTAATTAATCAGTTAGATATTCGGGAATCAAAAACGCGCTAATTTGAAGAGGCGTTTTGAATTATTGAATTATTTGATTTATTAGATCTTGATTTTTATTTTAATGAACTTATTTTCGTTTTCAGTAATTTATGAAAGAATGAATCGAGGAAAAAGAAAAACTTATGAATAGACAAGCTACAAGAAAGGACCTCATGATAGTAAATATGGGTCCCCACCACCCATCAATGCATGGTGTTCTTCGACTCATCGTTACTCTCGATGGTGAAGATGTTATTGACTGTGAACCAATATTAGGCTATTTACATCGCGGAATGGAAAAAATTGCGGAAAACCGAACAATTATACAATATTTGCCTTATGTAACGCGTTGGGATTATTTAGCTACTATGTTCACAGAAGCAATAACGGTAAATGGACCGGAGTTCTTGGGAAATATCCAAGTGCCTAAAAGAGCCAGCTATATTAGAGTAATTATGTTGGAGTTGAGTCGTATAGCTTCTCATCTGTTATGGCTCGGTCCTTTTATGGCAGATATTGGGGCGCAAACTCCTTTCTTCTATATTTTCAGAGAAAGAGAATTAGTATATGATCTATTTGAAGCTGCCACCGGTATGAGAATGATGCATAATTATTTTCGTATCGGAGGAGTAGCAGCCGATTTACCTTACGGCTGGATAGATAAATGTTTAGATTTTTGCGATTATTTTTTAATAGGGGTTACTGAATATCAAAAACTTATTACTCGAAATCCCATTTTTTTAGAACGAGTTGAAGGAGTAGGCATTATTGGTAGAGAGGAAGTAATAAATTGGGGTTTATCAGGACCAATGCTACGAGCTTCTGGAATACAATGGGATCTTCGTAAAGTTGATCATTATGAATGTTACGACGAATTTGATTGGGAAGTACAGTGGCAAAACGAAGGAGATTCATTAGCTCGTTATCTAGTCCGAATTGGTGAAATGGCAGAATCCATAAAAATTATTCAACAGGCTCTAGAAGGAATTCCGGGGGGGCCATATGAGAATTTAGAAATCCGATACTTTGATAGAGAAAGGAATCCAGAATGGAATGATTTTGACTATCGATTTATTAGTAAAAAACCTTCTCCTACATTTGAATTGCCGAAACAAGAACTCTATGTGAGAGTTGAAGCCCCAAAGGGAGAATTGGGAATTTTTTTGATAGGGGATCAGAGTGGTTTTCCTTGGAGATGGAAAATTCGCCCGCCGGGTTTTATCAATTTGCAAATTCTTCCTCAGTTAGTTAAAAGAATGAAATTGGCTGATATTATGACAATACTAGGTAGCATAGATATCATTATGGGAGAAGTTGATCGTTAAAATGATAATTGATACAACAGAAGTACAAGATATTAATTCTTTTTCTAGATTCGAATTTTTAAAAGAGACCTATGGAATTATATGGATCCTTATTCCTATTTTTACTCCTGTATTGGGAATCACAATAGGTGTACTAGTAATTGTATGGTTAGAAAGAGAAATATCCGCAAGGATACAGCAACGTATTGGACCTGAATACGCCGGACCCTTGGGAGTTCTTCAAGCTCTAGCAGATGGGTCAAAGCTACTTTTCAAAGAAAATCTTTTTCCATCTAGAGGAGAAACTCGTTTATTCAGTATCGGACCATCTATTGCGGTCATATCCATTTTAGTAAGCTATTCGGTAGTTCCTTTTAGTTCTCACTTTGTTTTAGTGGATCTCAATATCGGTGTTTTTTTATGGATTGCCATTTCAAGTATCGCTCCCATCGGCCTTCTTATGTCAGGATACGGTTCAAATAATAAATATTCTTTTTTAGGCGGTCTACGAGCTGCTGCTCAATCGATTAGTTATGAAATACCATTAACTTTATGTGTGTTATCAATATCTCTACGTGCGATTCGTTAAGACATAAATTATTCTCTATTTCTTCCTTTCTAGGACCTTTTTATTTTAACAAAAGGGCAAAATAAATTGAGTAAATATTTTCATTATTTTATTCATTATTCAGATGGATGAACTAAATCAAATAGTTATATGGGTGAAAGAAAACAGCTTATATAATATCTAAATTCGCAGTAAAAAGATTGAGTCTCATTTTCTATGTATAAGAGTTAGAGAGTTGAGCGGAAATAAACATAAGCATAAGAAAGTGGTTGCCCCAAGATTGGGTGATTCGTCATCCTGACTTGAAGCGGGCTCAAAAGATCAACCCTAGTAAGTTTTCACTATCCTTTATATGTATTCTCATACATGTATTACCTTAACGGATGATTGAACAAAAACGAGTGGATGGTTAGAAACACCAAGATACACAAAAGATTAGTAATGGAGATTATGTAAAAGAATATTTTTACATAATATAAAAGAATATTCATTGAGGCTTTACGTTGGTAGAAATGATCAGGCAGTACTCCCGACGGTTCCGATCCAGAGTATGCTCCTATTCGTCGATTAAATAAATGACTATTGGAAACGAAATAATCTTTTATTTTTTTTTTATTCTTTCTTTATACTTTTATCCTTTCCTTTCTATATCCATATTTATATAGATAGAATTCGTATCATAATTTATGAATTAATGTATAATTCTTTTTGATAAGTGAAAGGGACGAGTTATTTCTATTTTTACAAGTTAGAAGGAGTATTTCATTGAAGAATTAAGTTATTACTCAACAAAGAAAAATTGAAATGATTATTGAAATCATTAAATAAAAGATGAGATCAATTCAGAAGTATTTTATTTTTATTTTATAAATTATTATATATATAATAATTTATAATAAATAAAAATTTAAAGTCGAACAGACAGAATTAAATTGGTCTAATTCGGGATCATACGATAAATTTTGACCTTATCCATTGTATAAACATATCAAGATAAAATAAATGTTGACTCGATCCTTAGATTTATTTATGGTTCTTAAGGAGCCGTATGCGGTGAAAATCTCATGTACGGTTCTGGAATAGCGATGGTAACAGTGATGGTATCACCGACTATGATTATCTAATAGTTCAAGTACAGTTGATATAGTTGAGGCACAATCAAAATATGGTTTTTGGGGATGGAATTTGTGGCGTCAACCTATAGGGTTTATTATTTTTCTAATTTCTTCCCTAGCAGAATGTGAAAGATTACCTTTTGATTTACCAGAAGCAGAAGAAGAATTAGTAGCCGGTTATCAAACCGAATACTCGGGTATCAAATTTGGTTTATTTTACGTTGCTTCCTATCTAAATCTATTAGTTTCTTCATTATTTGTAACAGTTCTTTACTTGGGCGGTTGGAATATGTCTATTCCGTACATATTTGTTTTTGATTTTTTTGAAATAAATAAAAAATATGGGGTTTTTGAACCGACAATTGGTATGTTTATTACATTAGCTAAAACTTATTTGTTCTTGTTCATTCCTATCACAACAAGATGGACTTTACCTAGGCTAAGAATGGACCAGCTATTGAATCTTGGATGGAAATTTCTTTTACCTATTTCTCTCGGTAATTTATTATTAACAACTTCTTCCCAACTCTTTTCACTGTAAAAGAACATGATATCTTCCATTCTCAACTTGGATCAAACAAGAAAAATAAACAAACATAAAATTATTGATATATTCACGATATGTTCCCTATGATAACCGGGTTCATGAATTATGGTCAACAAACAGTACGAGCTGCAAGGTACATAGGTCAGAGTTTCATGATTACCCTATCGCACGTAAATCGTTTACCCATAACTATTCAATATCCTTATGAAAAGGTAATCGCCGCGGAGCGTTTCCGCGGTCGCATCCATTTTGAATTTGATAAATGTATTGCTTGTGAAGTATGTGTTCGTGTATGTCCTATAGATCTGCCCGTCGTTGATTGGAAATTGGAAACTGATATTCGCAAGAAACGATTACTTAATTACAGTATTGATTTTGGAATCTGTATATTTTGTGGTAACTGTGTTGAGTATTGTCCAACAAATTGTTTATCAATGACTGAAGAATATGAACTTTCTACTTATGATCGTCACGAATTGAATTATAATCAAATTTCCCTAGGCCGTTTACCAATGTCAATAATTGACGATTATACAATTCGAACAATTTTGAATTCTCCTCAAATAAAAAAAAATAAATAAATCCTTGATTAAAGAAAGCTTTTGAATTACTAAGGGTCATTAAATAAATGAGTTTTTTCGTTTTGTTTGGTCTTAATAACTACTCAACTATTCATTGATTAGTAAGAAATACGTTTTAATTTGGATTGAAAGGAACGAAAATTCATTATCATTAATTAATATCTGACATTATTTCGAAATGTATAGTTTCGTATTCGAACTACTCTAATTTAGATAAAACATGAAATTAGTCCAATGACTGCACCCCACATTAATTCACACCCCTTAAGGAGTTAATTCAATTAGAAATTTATTATGAATCATCAACAATTTTTTCTGGTCTGATCTCAATAAGGTCATGAAAAACATTTCGATTTATTTATCTCTTATTTTACATATAATGGATTTGCCTGGACCAATACATGATTTTCTTTTATTCTTTCTGGGATTAGGTCTTATCTTAGGAGGTATAGGAGTAGTATTACTTAACAACCCAATTTATTCTGCCTTTTCCCTGGGATTAGTTCTTGTTTCTATATCCTTATTATATATTCTATCAAATTCCTATTTTGTAGCCGCCGCACAACTCCTTATTTACGTGGGAGCTATAAATGTTTTAATCATATTTGCTGTGATGTTCATGAAGGATTCAGAATATTACAAGGATTTTAATCTTTGGACCGTTGGGAATGGGTTTACTTTGCTGATTTGTACAAGCATTTTTGGTTTACTAATAACTACTATTACGGATACATCATGGTACGGGATTATTTGGACTACAAGATCAAACCAGATTATAGAACACGATTTGATAAGTAATAGTCAACAAATTGGAATTCATTTATCAACGGATTTTTTTCTTCCATTTGAATTCATCTCAATAATTCTTTTAGCCGCTTTGATAGGTGCAATTACCGTGGCGCGCCAATAATAAATCTATAAAATAAAATAAACTTGGTAATTGGTAACAGTAATCCAAATTAAACTCCATTCTGTGTTATTATAGTTATTTACTTTCAATTAGAATTTAAAAATTTTTATGTTTCAAATCTAAAATAGAAATTCTTTTAGTCGATCTATTACCAATATATTTCTTTATTCCGTACTTTATTTTTATATTATAGTCAATTGAATTCGTTCTATTATTGTTCATATTATATTGAAATGAATCGAAATTGATAAGGAGTTGGTCAATGATGCTCGAACATGTACTTGTTTTGAGTGCCTACTTATTTTCTATCGGTATCTATGGATTGATCACCAGCCGAAATATGGTTAGAGCTCTTATGTGTCTTGAACTTATACTGAATGCGGTTAATATAAATTTCGTAACATTTTCTGATTTTGTTGATAGTCGCCAATTAAAAGGAGATATTTTCTCCATTTTTGTTATAGCTATTGCAGCCGCTGAAGCAGCCGTTGGACCAGCTATTGTTTCGTCAATTTATCGTAACAGAAAATCAACTCGTATCAATCAATCGAATTTGTTGAATTAAGTAGTATGAATGATCAGTAGTATTAACCATACAAATTAGAGTATTCATAAATTCGAAGAATTAGTGTGTATTATACATAATGTATTATACATAATGTATGATCATGTTTACGAAAATATAACAAATTAAAGTATCTTGGTTCTCTCCCATGAGTCGATCCGGAAGTAGATTGATTATCAAAATTCTTATAAATCTAAATCATTGATTCATCTGGTATCTAAATATATGATTTATTTACATATAAGTATTTATTTACATATAAGTAAAGTTTACTAGATCGAAAATTTATTATAAAAAAAAGATTATAGATCCAATGTCACATTCAGTAAAGATTTATGATACGTGTATAGGATGTACTCAATGTGTCCGAGCTTGCCCCACAGATGTATTAGAAATGATACCTTGGGATGGGTGTAAAGCTAAACAAATAGCTTCTGCTCCAAGAACAGAGGACTGTGTGGGTTGTAAAAGATGTGAATCTGCCTGTCCAACAGATTTCTTGAGTGTTCGAGTTTATTTGTGGCATGAAACAACTCGAAGTATGGGTCTAGCTTATTGATACGTTCCAAAAAAACCTACTTGAATACGACTACATTTTCTTTTTTTGCCTTTACCGACAAAAACCCGCCCTCAATATATTATATTGAGGGCGGGTTTTTGTGGACCATTTTTATGGTCCAAAGTGTATCTTGTTTTTACCACGAATTATTTTCCTTGGTTAACGATAATTGTAGTTTTACCAATATTTGCAGGTTCCCTACTTTTCTTTTTCCCTCATAGAGGAAATAAGGTAATTAGGTGGTATACTCTTTG